ATGTACCTTCTATTTCTCCGAGCAAAGCTCTTCGCATTGCAATGCCTATTGTATCGGCTTGACCTTTCATAAGTGGGGCCAGAATAAAGCGTCCATAATAAAGACGCTTACTGTCTGCTCTTGATTCAACACACTTCCACTGTAGTGTCCGAGTAGATACTGTTACTTTCTCTCGAACCATAGTATATTATTTGATCAAATCATTGAATTATTTATTTCTCTTGAAATCTCTTCAATGTTTATTTTTACACACGTCTTTTTTTAGGAGGCCTACAGCCATTATGTGGCATAGGAGTTACATCCCGTATGAAACTTAATAGTATACCACTTCTACGAATAGCTCTTAATGCCGCATCTCTTCCGAGACCCGGGCCTTTTATCATAACTTCTGCTCGTTGCATACCTTGATCCACTACTGTCCGAATAGCATTTCCTGCTGCGGTTTGAGCGGCAAATGGTGTACCCCTTCTTGTACCCTTGAATCCACAAGCCCCGGCAGAGGACCAAGAAATTACTCGACCCCGTACATCTGTAACAGTCACAATGGTATTGTTGAAACTTGCTTGAACATGAATAACTCCCTTGGGGATTCTACGTGTATTCTTACGTGAACCAATACGTCTATTTCTACGCGAACCAATTTTTGGTATAGGTTTTGCCATATTTTATCATCTCATAAATATAAGTCAGAGATATATGGATATATCCATTTCATGTCAAAACAGATCCTTAATTCTTTTTTTTTTTTTTTTACTTATTTTATTTATTTATTTGTACATCTGTACATCGGGTCCTTTAGATTTCGAGAGTCTTTTTGTTTTAGAAAGATTATCCTTGTCTTTGTTTATGTCTCGGGTTAGAACAAATTACTATAATTCGTCCCCGCCTACGGATCAATCGACATTTTTCACAAATTTTACGAACGGAGGCCCTTATTTTCATATTTGTCATTCCTTTTTTTAATTCCGAATCTACTTATTGGAAGAAAATAAGTTTCTTGAAATTTTTAATTTCGAATTGTATCCTCACGAAAGAATGTTGAAATTGAAAAAACCGCCTAATCATTCAAGTCTTTGCTTTGAAGTCTCTAAATTATACGCCCTTTGGTTGAATCATAAGGACTTACCTCAATTTTTAGTCTATTTCCTGGTAGTATACGTATAAAACTACATGAAATCCTTTACGAAACAAAAACCATAATAATTTTTTTGTTATCTAAACGAATCCGGAAGATACATACCATCGGTAAGTTGTTCAGTAATTAAACCCTCATGAATCCATTTTTGTTGTTTCATTCCAGGTAAAACCGCTTTGAAGTATCAACTAATGTAAGAGGGATAATATTATAAACTTGTCCTTTCTCTTTTTTCACAAATATGACCGTGTCGGCTATTAGAAAGATTACCATATATAACACAAAACTTCTCCGCCGATTCCTTCTAGTCGAGCCTTTCGGTCTGTCATTATACCTCGAGAAGTAGAAAGAATTACAACCCCCATTCCGCCTAAAATTCTAGGAATTCGTTGATAGTTAGAATATATTCGTAGACCGGGTCGACTGATCCGTTTTAAATTTAAAACAGTTCTATATGGTCCTTTCCTATTTCTTCTATGTCGTAGGGTTAAAACCAAAAAATATTTATTGCTTTCTTGATGTTTTCTCACGTTTTCAATAAAACCTTCTTGTAAAAGGATTTTAACAATATTTTCAGTGATGTTAGTAGATGGGATTCGAACTGTTCTTTTTTTATTCATGTCAGCATTTCGTATAGAGGTTATTATGTCAGCAATAGTGTCTTTACTCATGATAAACTAAGATTTTTGTTTCCCCCGAATTTTGATATAATCAACATGCTCTTTTTCTTTTTTTCTGAATTTTTTAATATTTATGAATTATTAAAGATATATACGTGATAGATAAACAATTTACTAATTAATTAAATAAATTTAATCAATTTCATTCAAATACTATATTAAGGTCTTCCCCTATAATACTTCAGGTGCTAATGAAACTATTTTAGTGAAATTTAACTGTCTTAATTCCCGGGCGATCGCGCCGAAAATTCGGGTTCCTTTTGGATTTCCTTCTTGATCAATAACAACCGCAGCGTTGTCATCATATCGTATTATCATACCGTTGTCGCGTTTGAGTTCTTTACAAGTACGTACAATGACAGCTCGGACCACTTCTGATCTTTCTAGAGGTGTATTTGGTACTGCTTCCTTGATTACAGCAACAATAATGTCACCAATATGAGCATATCGTCGATTACTAGCTCCTATGATTCGAATACACATCAATTCTCGGGCCCCGCTGTTATCCGCTACATTCAAATGGGTTTGAGGTTGAATCATATCATTTTTTTATCGGTTTTTTCTTTTTCAATGCAAAGGTATAAATAAAAAAAAGAAATATTATTTGTTCAAAACAAAAAATGAAACCTGCAATTGTTTTTTTTTTCATCCCAAAAACCCCTTTCGTTTGTTTCTACATTCCTATCCAGAAAGAATGAATTGAGTTCGTATAGGCATTTTAGATGCCGCTATTGAAATAGCCCTTCTAGCTATATTTTCTGCTACTCCGCTCATTTCATAAAGTATTCTACCGGGTTTAACGACAGCTACCCAATATTCGGGAGATCCTTTCCCCGAACCCATACGTGTTTCTGTAGGTCTTACTGTAACAGGTTTGTCTGGAAATATGCGTACCCATATTTTTCCACCGCGGCGTGCATTTCGTGTCATTGCTCGCCGCCCTGCTTCTATTTGTCTAGATGTGATCCAAGCGGGTTCAAGCGCTTGAAGAGCATATCTACCGAAGCAAATACGATTACCTCGATAAGATATTCCTTTCATTCTTCCTCTGTGTTGTTTACGGAATCTGGTTCTTTTGGGGTTATAGTTGATGGTTGTTTAGCAATTCCATCCATCTCTACTACAGAACCGGACACGAGAGTTTCTTCTCATCCAGCTCCTCGCGAATTAAACAATTAAAAATAATTAAACAAAAAAAAATACACGGTTAATAATATATGGAATCGTGGGATTCTTTGAAATTTGATCTAATCGATTATAAATTAGAAATTTTTTGTGTTTTAATATATAATTTAACATTTAACACGTATTCTATTTATAGATAATGTCGTTTTGGTAGAACGCTATAATGAATCTTTATTTTGTTTTTCCTTTTATTTCGAATCGACTAAAATTTAGAAATAAAAAAAATTCGCGGGCGAATATTTACTCTTTCAACATTCAGTTGTAAGATTAGTCTATGACATGACCTCTCAGAATAAATGAATAGGTTTCTGGTTCGTTCCGCCATCCTACTCAATGAATCATTAGGATTCGTTTTCAATAGAATCTTATGCATTCACAGGTTCTGTCGTTCCCACCACTTCTCGATTAATGATTAGGTCTGAATTTTACAACGGAGCCTCCAATTAAATTTATTCTTGAGTCAACCTTCTCAGTCTTTATTGGCTCGGGGCTCTTGATTTTTTGTTCTATGCACGGATTTGTCTAATTATGGATCAATCAGTATTGATGCTTTATTACATTCCCTTTATATGAGATGACTCATAGACCTTACATATTGGAATTATATATCATTAATATTCTTTTTCTATCTTTCTCTCACCCTTCCATTTATCTGTATACTTTATATTGCTTTACAACCCATAATCAGATTTTTTTTTGTTTGTTTATGTAAAAAAGATTTCAGTTGCTACAATGATATGACTTATATATCATATCTTGACTGGTTCTTTCTATCCAGATAACACGAAGTGATGAGTTGGTTATTAGTTCTATAGTTATCAGTTTGTACTATGGGCTGTCCATTTTTTTGAATCCCAACCCTAAAAAAACCAACGAGTCACACACTAAGCATAGCAATTATATCAAATGATTAATCGAATTTTTATTCAACCTTATAGAATTGTTCTTTTTTTTTTTTTATTATTTATCAGAAAAAGAATGAAAGAGTTTGCCATTTTTTGTTTTATCACCAGATATAACTAAATATAAGTCAAGTAAGTTCTTATTATTCCTCGTCTACAAATATCCAAATTTTGATGCCTAATACCCCATAGATAGTTCGAACTGCATAGGAACAATAATCAATTTTAGCTCGAATGGTTTGTAGAGGAACTCTACCTTCTCGGATCCATTCAACACGTGCAATTTCTTTTCCGTCGATACGCCCTGCAATTTGTACTTGAATCCCTTTTGTACCTGCCTGTTCAGTTAATTCAATAGCTTTTTTCATTGCTTTGCGAAATGAAACTCTATTTTTTAATTGTCCGGCTATAAATTCTGCAAGAATATTGGGGTGCCCATAAGGATTTGCAATTCTTGTAATAGCAATGTTGAGTTTTCGGTTTACACAATTGAGTTCTTTTTGTACATGCGTCTGTAATTCTTCGATTCTTCGAGTCCTGTCTTCTATTAATAACTTGGGGAATCCCATATAGATTATGACCTGAATCAAATCGATTCTTTTTTGAATCTCTATACGTGCAATTCCCTCTACATTAGAGGATATTTTCATATTATTTTGCACATAATTTTTGATACAATCTCGTATTTTTTGATCTTCTTGTAGATCCTTTGAATAATTTTTGGGTTGTGCAAACCAAAGAGAATGATGACCTTGGGTTGCACCAAGTCTGAAACCAAGTGGATTTATTTTTTGTCCCATAATCCCCCACTACTATATATATATATATCGTGAAACGTGACATCTGTTTGTATTTTTTTTTTATTCATTCGATTTTTTTTAAGCATAACATAATATAGCGTATTTGTATTTTTTATAATATAAAATATTCTTCCTTTAAGTATTCCTCAGCTCTAATTTATAGAATTTCCTTTTATCTATTTCTTCCTCTTCATCTAAAGATATATCTTTCAATACAATAGTTATATGACAAGTGGATCTTTTTATAGGATAACCCCGTCCTCGAGCCCGGGGCTTTAATTTTTTTACAGTTGTGCCC